TTTTTCATAAAAAGGGGCGTCCCTTTTGAAGCGAGAATGGATTTTCCTTGATAACTAATATAATGCATGAAAGGGTCCTTAAACAACCATAGGTTGTCCTGAAAGGCCTTAGCAAAAGCTTCTACAAGTCCAAGATGTTTTAGTTTTCCATAGAAAAAAATTCGTTCAAGAAGGGTTCCAGAAGACGTTGAGCATAAATGAGAAGATTTGTTACGAAGAAAGACGAAGATGGATTCGTATTCACATAGATGAGAATTATATAGGACGAAGAAAAACCTTTGATTTATTTTTGAAAAACAAGAACTGGCTTTTTTTGGAGTATTCCAAATACGATACTCGTGGAGAAAGAATCTTAATAAATGTAAAGAAGAAGCGTCTTTTACCCAGTAGCGAAGAGTTTGAACTAATATTTCCAGATGGATTGGGTAGGGTATTAGTATCTCTAACACATAAATTAAATGTGAAAATTTGTCCTCTAAAAAAGGGAATATTGAATGAATTGATCGTAAATTATGAGATTTAACTATTCCTTTCCTTTCTAGCGAAGATAATAATCGGAGATAAAACGGAATTTCTACAATGACTGCAAATCCTTCTGATATCATTTTAAAATTAAAATTTTTGTTGCGCCCAAAAAAGGTATTTTGGGTAAAATCATTAGCAAAAAGAATCAAATGATTCTGTTCATACTGATACATTCGCTCAATTGCACGTTTCACAATTAGTAAGCTGAACTTAGTAGAACCTGCATTTTCCAACAAAACGGATCTATTTCTATTTAAACCATGATCATGCGCAAGTGCATAAATATACTCCTGAAAGATAAGTGGATATAAGAAGTAGTGTTGTTGAGATCTATTTAGCTTTAAATATCTTTGGAATTCTTCCATTTGAAATTCTAATTGAACTAAAGGTAGAGGATTTTGGGGGTTATCAATGAAACATAGTGCGATACAGTCAAAACGAGGTATTCGAGTAATAAACGAATAGATACCTCGGGTATACAGGTAAACTTATCAATGGATTATCTATCCTCTCTTTTCCATTTAAACGAATAAGTTTATGTTCGTTATAGGATAACAAAAGACTTAGAAATCCTTTATTTTTTCAACCTAATCGCTCTTTTGATTTTGGAATTTTTTTATCAATATACTGTTTCTTCTACGCACACATTTATATTCCATAATGGAAAATGTCAATAGTTAGGATTCATTAAAATATAAAGAATTCGTTCATGGGATAATCCCTTCCCGTATCAGGCACTAATACATTTTTAACGTTTAATTAGATCGGGTAATCGTTCAAATTAAGAACAGAAGCTCGTTGCTTTTTCCCTATAATCAATAATCATATCATATATTCAATAAATAAATAAATTGAAGCCGTATAGGGCTCTATATCCATTTATTCATCCGACCCAACTTGAAATTGAATTCATTTTGTTCCGTTTCAAAAAAGAACACAACGGTTTGTACCGATTCGGAAAGAATGAAATATTCTCAGAACTCTTCGTTGATCCGACATGCTATTTTTTCCATTCATTCCCTTTCAGGATCAGTCGTGGTCTTCCAAACTTTACCGATGGTATGGACGAATCCCTCGCTTCATCCAAATGTGTAAAAGATCCTAGCCGCACTTAAAAGCCGAGTACTCTACCGTTGAGTTAGCAACCCGAATATAAAAAGTTTATGTAAATACAATAAAAAAAGATAGATAAATGTCAAAATTTATAGACCACCTCTTCGTTCTTATGTTATCGACTTTAAAATCAAAACCCCTATTCTTATTATATCAAAGAGAATTCAAGGAATCCCATCATTTGAATAATATAAGGTAAAAATCAAACCGCTCGGACAAAAATAAATTTATCGACTTATCACGATGAATTATATTTGTTCGATACACTGTTGTCAATATAAATGTTGAGAAATAATACAACGGAAAAACAAAATAAATATAAATGGAATTTTTTTAATACTATTAAAAAAAGGGCTTGTGTTGTATTGGCACTACATAGCCGAAAAAAGTTTAGATAGAGGAATAAAAAAATACCAAGTAGAAAAAAATATCAGATTGAATCAATAATCAATAATAAGTAACTAGAATAAAAAAGGGAGGATTCCTTGGTTATTACTTATTAGTATTCAACGAAAACCGACCAATTGAAGGAACTCCCAGAATTTTATATTTCTAGGATCAAGCAACTCGAGTTTTGTCGTTCTAGAACATGAGATTTTATAGAAGCAATGAAAAATAGATATGAGTAGAATCCAAAAAAGGAAAAAATTATATATAAATACAAAAATTTATATAAGAATTACTATCCCTTTCTATTTCTTTATTTCCTTAATTCAATTTTGTTTGATTAGGACCAAGTTACTTAAAAACCTCTGCCTTTTTTAAAAGATCCCGAACAGTTCCTGTGGGCTGAGCGCCCTTTTCAAGGAAATATAGAATAGCAGGAACGTTTAAATAACTTTGATTCTTTATCGGATCATAAAAACCTACGTTCCGAAGATCTCTTCCTTCTCTTCGGGATCGAACATCAATTGCAACGATTCGATAGACGGCTCATTGGGATAGATCTAAGTAAATGAACAAGACCCCCCCTAGAAACGTATAGGAAGTTTTATCCTCGTACGGCTCGAGAAAAAATGATTTGGAGTTTTGTCTACGTATAGAATTCGAATTTCTGGCAAAGGAGTTAATAAAATAAATTAGAATGGGATTTAACTCATTTTTTTCTTCCTCCTTCCTGAAAAAAAAATAAAAATCATTTGTACCCATAACTCAAGTTTGATAATTCTCAAAGAGCTTAAAAGAAAAAAATCTTTAGGCAATTTATTTAATTTTTTGAATGGTCTTTAACCCCCTCTTGCTTGTCTCATTTAATCTTTATTATTATCCAGTTATTGAGACAATTGAAAAAACGGTGTTTCCTTGTTCTGGGATCCTTTTTTTTGTTTTAAATCAGTGGGTTTAGACATTACTTCGGTGCTTCTTAATCCTTACAAAATGGCAGCAACAGACCCCTTTTGTGATTTCTTTCTATCAAAGAATCATATAAACGCTCGATTCCCGCGTGATACACTTTGAATCGAAAGACTTTTCTCAATTTCAACAAATTTTACTTTTGAATTAAAAACTTGACTGAATCGGATCCTTTCAATTTCTATATTGATATATATGATATACTTACAAAGTTGTTCCAATTTATTGATTGGTATTAACCCTAGATTCTTGCCCCCTGAAAGATGAATCCATACTTTCTACCCGAGCTCCATCATGTACTATATTCATTACAACCTAACAAAAAAGGATTCTAGTGAAAACAGAACAGATGTCGGGTCAAGAGCACCTTCATTCATAGAAAAGATGGCGGATGTAAGAATAAAAATCCACAACGGATCGTGTCCTTCAAGTCGCACGTTGCTTTCTACCACAGCGTTTCAAACGAAGTTTTAGCATAACAAAAAATTCCTCTAATTTGGAACCCATATGGAATTGATTCAATTATGGAATCATGAATAGTCATTGGTTCCGTCGATACATAAACATATTAATCTATACCCTTTTTTCTCCTATACAAATTCTTCTATACAAAGATGGCAAAAATTTTTTTGAAGCAATCTTAGCAAGATCCCACCTATTATTGTATGTTATTGTATGAATGCAACACTTTAACTTTACTTTTTATTAAAAAAATTAAAATATCTGTTTCTTTTCGAATTGAACCATCAACGATTTAAAGCAGATAAATGGATTGACAAAAAAAAACATTTTATTTTTTTGTGTGAGATAGATAAAAAAGACCGATTGAAGAGAATATTTAAGTACTTGTTCTTTCGATTCAAATTTTATTAATAAGATAAGATGAACGAATTAGGGGTTTTTCGTACCTATGAGATAGACTGAACTACAGTCTTTATTATGGATCCGTTACATATGTAACTTGATTCGTTATTAATGAGATTCGGACATACACAGATATACATATATTTAATAAAATAAGACCTCCTATTACTGTTACTAATTACTAATTAAGAACTATCTATCCCACGACGCTCTGGGAATGCTGAATCAAAATCAAAATAAAAAGGTTTGGGGAAAGGATACTCTCTAGGGACAAAGACAAACAAGTCCAGATTAGGCGCTTGCTCCTAATTTTTTAGTTTACCCAAACCCAGTCTTGTCTTAAGAGACTTAATCCCATTAATTGAATGTAATAACCCTCCTCCTGTTTAGAATAAAGAGATCCTAATAATTTGGCTACCCCATTTTTTTTAAGTTTAATTTGAATGGATAAAGAATACGATATAGGATATAGTAAAGAAGGGCTCTTTCTTAGTGTAATTCAAAATAAAATGTATCGTTGAAAATTTAAAAAGATATGAGACGTAAGGTTTTTCTTCAAATTAAGAAGCTCTAAACCCCTTCAATATGAAGGGAATGAACATATCATATGATGAAAAATCCGGCCATACTTTATTTTTTAATTAATTGAATTCAACTAGGGTGTGACCTATGTTACCATCATATCTTGATGACAAACAAATCTATTTAGTAATATCTGTATGTTGTGAAAAACAAAGATATGATTCATAAAAGAATCATAAAAGAAACAAGAATGACATTCTATCCAATATTAGGCATTTAAACATAACGTTACTTTCAAAATAAACTTTTACTCTGATACAATGTATCTACCTGGGACGAAAGGATTCGAACCTCCGAATACCGGGACCAAAACCCGTTGCCTTACCACTTGGCCACGCCCCATCTATACTTCCATTCTATACTAATAAATAATAATATTAGTATTGGGTCTTGGTCAATTACAGGGCAATTTTATATATAAAATTTTTATAGAATAGATTAGATTCTTGCTAGGATTTTTACGCATGTAGATATAGAATTCAGCCGAATTCATTGATCATTACATATAATTTAATTAAGATATTCTATGAAAGTATTATTTCTTCTATTCTCCTTTGTTTGAG